TCTCCTTGCAAAATAATTGATTTTTATGCACAGCATTCTGATTCTTTAAATTCAAATTGAAAGAAATTAGAATTCTCAATTCTCTACGACGTCTAGACGATAAAATTTTTTCAGGAACAAGCAAATCATAATTATTTTTTTTTACATTTAAAGTTTTTCTTTTATGTCTTGAAATGTATTCACCAAAATTATTCTTAGCAACGTTTTTGGGGTTTCGGTATCTTTGATTACTCTGTTGCTTATTTTTATGAACCAATGAAATACCTATGATTTGATACATAAGAAACTGTCCGTCATTTTTTACAGATAGACGGGCAGGTTCCATAATTAATATTCCCTTTTTCGTTAATTGTGTAAGATTTAAACGCCTCCTCATTATATCCAGATTCATTTCTTTCCTTTGAATATAGGATATAGTAATTTTTCTTACATTTATGAGGCTAACCAGGAGGCCATATATCTGGATATTATTCATCATTTTTTGATTCAATTGATTCAAACGTCCAGTCCATCTTAATTGCAAAGGAAAATCTCTTTTAAGGAATATTTTTAGTTTTTCAATAGATTCTAAAAAATATTCTTCGATATTGTTTTGATTCTTTAATTCAAAATATTGTTTTGAATTTGATGGGCTAAATTTTAAAAAATCCTCATTCTCCTCTTGCTTTCTCTTGATATTTTGATTTTCACTAAAATTTGGATTTCTATTCAAATTAAAAAGAAGTAAGTTGCTTGGGATAAACCAAGGTTTCTCTTTATATTTATGATAAAGTATCACAAACTCTGGAAATAAAAAACTTTTCGGATTCGATATGAGGCGATTTAAGATTAAGAATTTTTCATTCATTCCCATCCAATCAAAAGACATTCCCATCCAATCAAAAAAGACCTTTTTGTAATTGATTTCGGAATTTGAATCAATTGGAAGATAAAAAATATGAATTTTATCCCTTATTTTGTCCTTATTAGGTTCAACTTGAATATTTTTATTCAATTTCCAACTCAAATATTTTCTATCTTTATTTTTTTCCATATATATAATATCACTTTTTCCTAGATAATTCTTGATAGGAATATTCTTGAGTATGTTAAATTCTTTATTTCTGCTGGAATTTTCTTGCTTCTTATTTGTTTCTAATAATGATCTATAAATATAGGATTTCTTCTTAGTTTCAGAATGAATATATTTATATGATAAAAGATCATATCTATAGTTTTTTTGAAAATTATCCTCTTTATTTGGTAATAAATATACTTTTGAATTTGGTTTTTTTTTGTAATCAAATAATTGGTCCTTTTCATAGAAATACCATTTCCTTAAATCCTTATTTTGAGACGTATGGCATTGATTTATTCCATTTCGCCATTTTTGTGGAACTAATCTAGACCATGTAATCTGAGATAAATCGTATTGATAATGACCTCTTAACCAGTTTTTCCATGGATTCATTCCATAATTTTGAAGTTTCTTATGTCTTATTTCGGAATCAAATATTCCTTGTCTTCCAAAAAAATCCTTAATTTCATTCTTAATAAAAAAAGATGGTCCATTATATTGAAGAATAGATCTTAACTTATTGAAGTTAATAACTTGGGTTTGTGATAATTTTAAAAATACATATTTTTGTGACAAGTAAGATAAATCAAAAAAAATATGTGACTTCCGCTTATTTTTTCTAAGATTATCAAAAGCCTTTATAGTCATAGGCGAAATCAAGTCAATTTTCTTTTGTTTTATTTTATTAATCCCTTCTTGATTTGTTTGATTGTTGTGAATGTATTTCTCAAGAATTTTTTTGCTTGATTCCATAAAAAGTTGTAGAGCTATTCTGCGCATATTAATGATACATAGAAATATATCTATGTATATTTTTTCAATGAAAAATTTAACTATTAATTCAATATTTTTTATTTTTAATATTTTCCAAATTTTTGGGAGTGATTCTCCATTATTCTTTTTATTTATTTTTTTTTTTTCTATTTGATTTCTAATTGTGTTTCTTCTATCAATTCTATCTTTTATTTCTTCTTCTGCCTTTGAAAAATTTGTCCAACCTGTAGATCTATTTTTACTAAATGATTCATTAATTATTTTATTGCTGATTATAGAATCCTTTTTCGTTTGAGTTTCACTTGATTCATATATTTCTCTCGATATAAATAATGGAATTTTCTTTCCTTTTAAAAGTTCTTTTATTTTTTTTTTTACAAACAAAAAGGCTTTTGCTTCTTTCTTTGTTATTTTTTTTAAAACTCTTCGAACTCGAAAATTTAATTTTCTGATTTCGACTTTATAGTCTATATCTTTTAAAATGGGTTCAAAAAAGGAAGGTGTTTTTCGAGGAGGACCAAAAGGATATTCCGTTTCCATTCCTAAAACGGTTAAAAAACAAGAATCAAAATCATCTTGTTGCTTTCGATCTCTATCATAAAGTCGTAGCTTAGATCTGTTCCAAGGTTTCAAATGAAAAGGATATAGTATTTTTATCTGAAAACCCTC